TTTCGTCGTCCAGTAGCTACAACAGTCTTTTTGATCGGTACCGCAGTAGCTCTTTGGTTAGGTATTGGAGCAACATTACCTATTGATAAATCTCTAACTTTAGGTCTTTTTCAAATTGATTCAATTGTGAAATACCACGTGTAGGTATCTAGGGAATAGTCGCTTCTAAAGTGAATCCTCCCTAGATACATGAATTTTATTATGATCTATTCTGCGAAAATACGGATCGTGTGCCGAAGATAAAAATGAAGTTTTTCTTTTTTTTTTTTAATAATCTTTAATAAAATTAATAAAAAGAATATGAAAAAATTCTAATAGATTTAAAATTAAAACTTATTCTTAGGTAAATGGATTGCGAAATGCTTCTGTAGAATGTCCAATATCTGTTTTACATCTTCTGTGCGAAAATATTCAATTCCCATAAGATCTTCTTGACTGTTACTCAAAAGGTCCAACAATGTATGTATATTGGACCTTTTGAGACAATTATAGGTCCTGGGGGGCAGTTCTGATTGGTCAATAAAAATACATTTCAACGGAATTCTTTTTTTGTTTTTCTTTAGATTAGTTAATCTATTTTGAAAGGTAAAAAGGGGTAGAGTAAACCTGTTTTTTTTTTCCTCGAAATGAATGTCCCCTTCCTCCCCATGTAGAAAGGGAATAAATAAATCAATCAAATTACGAGAAGCTTGATAAAGTGCTTCCTTAGGAGTTAAACTTCCATTCGTCCATATTTCTAGAAAAAGGATTTCTTGTTTTTCATTTCCATAAGAATGAATACTATGATTTGCATTTCGAACAGGCATGGATACAGCATCTATAGGATAACTTCCGTCTTGAGAGTTATTTGTGGGGTTCATACGGTATCCACGATCTCTCTTGATTTGTAATCCAATACGCAAATAAATCGGTTCTGTCAGGTTAGCTATATGCTGTGTTGTGTCAACTATTTCCACGGAAGGTGGTGAGATGATATCTTGAGCGGTTACGTATCTAGGACCCCTGACGCAAATGGATGCGTCTCTAACTCCATACAGATTACTTCTCAATACAATTTCTTTCAAATTTATTAAAATTTCATGTACCGATTCCTCAATACCTACTATCGTAGAATATTCATGCGGCACCCTCTCAGATTTTGCACGTGTGATACATGTTCCTTCTATTTCTCCAAGTAGAGCCCTTCGCATGGCAATACCTATGGTATCCGCTTGCCCTTTCATGAGCGGGGACAGAATGAAACGACCATAATAAAGACGCTTGCTGTCTACTTTTGATTCAACACATTTCCACTGTAGTGTTCGAGTGGATCCTGCTATTTCCTCTCGAACCATACTAAATATTATTATTTGATCAGATCATTGAATCATTTATTTCTCTTGCAATCCGTTTAATTCTTATTTTTACACACGTCTTTTTTTAGGAGGTCGACATCCATTATGTGGCATAGGCGTTACATCACGTACGAAACTTAATAGTATACCACTTCTACGAATGGCTCGTAATGCTGCGTCTCTTCCGAGACCAGGACCCTTTATCATAACTTCTGCTCGTTGCATACCCTGATCCACTACAGTATGAATAGCGTTTGAGGCAGCGGCTTGAGCAGCATAGGGTGTCTTTCTTCTTGTGCCTTTGAATCCAGAAGTACCGGCGGAGGCCCAAGAAACCACCCGACCTCGTACATCTGTAACAGTTACAATAGTATTGTTGAAACTCGCTTGAACATGAATAATCCCTTTTGGTATTCTACGTCCATTCTTACGTGAACCAATACGTCCATTCCTACGCGAACCAATTTTTGGTATAGGTTTTATCATATTTTTTCATCTCATAAATATGAATCAGAAATATACAGAAAGATACGGAGATATCCATTTCATGTTAAAGCGGATCCTTTATTTTTACATGGCCCTTTTTTCTTTGAGAAATTTTATAAAAGAAAGATTATCCTTGTCTCTGTTTATGTCTCGGATTGGAACAAATCACTATAATTCGTCCGTGCCTACGGATCAGTCGACATTTTTCACAAATTTTACGAACGGAAGCTCTTATTTTCATATTTCTCACTCCTTACTTGAATTTTGAATCTATTCCTTGGAAGAAAATAAGTCTCTTGTATTTTATTTTTTAACTTCGAGTTGTATCTCTCACCAAAGGAATCTTTTCAAAAATCATCTAATCGCTCGAATCCTTGTTGCGGAGTCTATAAATTATACGTTCTCTAGTTGAATCATACTGACTTATTTCGATTTTGACTCTATTTCCCGGCAGTATCGGTATCAAACTGCGTCGGATCCTCTCTGAAATATAACTTAGAATTAGATCTTCATTATCTAAAAGGACTCGGGCCGTTGGGAAGTGATTCAGTAATTAAACCTTCATGAATCAATTTTTGATACCGGGGGAAGATCACCATATATAGCACAAAATTTCTCCTCCAATTTTTTCTAGTCTAGCTTCTCGATCTGTCATTATGCCTCGAGAAGTGGAAAGAATTACAATTCCCATTCCACCTAAAATCTTAGGAATTTTTTGATAGTTGGAATAGATTCGTAGACCGGGTCGACTGATACGTTTTAAAATAGTTCTATATATTCCTTTCCTAGTCCTTCTATGGCGCAAGGTTGAAACCAAGAAATCTTTGTTACTTTCCTGATGTTTCCGAACGTTTTCAATAAAACCTTCTCGTAGGAGTATTTTAACAATGTTTTCGGTGATATTAGTGGATGCTATTCGAACCGTTCCATTTTTACTCATGTCAGCATTTCTTATACAAGTTATTATATCAGCAATAACGTCTCTGCCCATGACGAATTCTAATTATTGGTGCTTCTTAATTTTGATATAATCAGCATGTTTTTTTATTTTGAATTATTCAATTTCAATTATTAAATTATTCAATTTCAATTATTAATTAGTAAAAGTATATGCGTGAAACACAATCTACTAATTTAATCCATTTCAGATATCCTACTATAACTATATCATAGTTTCATCTACTAGTATTTATAATACTTCAGGAGCTAATGAAACTATTTTAGTAAAATTCAACTGTCTCAATTCCCGAGCAATCGCGCCAAAAACTCGAGTTCCCTTTGGATTTCCTTCTTGATCAATGACAACCGCAGCATTGTCATCATATCGTATTATCATACCGTTGTCACGTTTGAGTTCTTTACATGTACGTACAATTACAGCTCTAATTACTTCTGATCTTTCTAGAGGCATATTGGGCACTGCTTCTTTGATTACAGCAACAATAATGTCACCAATATGAGCATATCGATGATTACCAGATCCTATGATTCGAATACACATCAATTCTCGGGCTCCGCTGTTATCTGCTACATTCAAAAGGGTCTGAGGTTGAATCATATCATTTTTATTTGAATCTGTTATTTCAATGCAAAGAATGAGGAAAAAAGAAATAGTGTTTGTCTAGAAATAAATAAACCCGCAGTTGTTTTTTCATTCTCAATACCCCTTTTGTTTATCTTTAGTTCTATATCCCTATCCTGAAATAATAAATTGAGTTCGTATAGGCATTTTGCACGCAGCTATCTCAATAGCTGCTCTGGCTACAGTTTCTGATACTCCACTCATTTCATAAAGTATTCGGCCTGGTTTAACAACGGATACCCAATATTCGGGAGATCCTTTCCCCGACCCCATACGTGTTTCCGTAGGTCTTACTGTAACAGGTTTGTCTGGAAATATACGTACCCATATTTTTCCACCACGACGCGCATATCGTGTCATTGCTCTTCGCCCTGCTTCTATTTGTCTAGCTGTGATCCAAGCGGGTTCAAGTGCCTGAAGAGCGTATCTGCCGAAACAAATACGATTGCCCCGACAAGATATTCCCTTCATTCTTCCTCTATGGTGCTTACGAAATCTAGTTCTTTTAGGGTTATAGTTGATGGTTTTTTCTTAATCACACCTCTACTACAGAACCGGACATGAGAGTTTCCTCTCATCCAGCTCCTCGCGAATGAAAAGATTCGATACAGATACATATTTATTTCAAAATTAGTACACTAAATTAAATAATGGGATTTTTTGATATTTCATTTATTACATAGGAAGCTCCATATATGGCTAGATGTGTATATTTATAGATAATGCTTATTTTTTATAACGAATCCCTATTTTTTTTTTACTCTTATCGAGTCAAGACAATATTGTAATACAATAAATAAATAAGGGTTTCGCGGGCGGATATTGACTCTTTCCTGCTTCATTCGTAGGATCAATCCATGACCTTTCAGAGTAAATCAATTTGTTCTTGGTTCGTTCCGCTATCCCGTCCGATGAATCATTAGGATTCGTTTTTATTTTCTATTTTATTTAGATTTTAATAGTAGAATCTTATATAGTCACAGGTTTCGTCGTTCTTATAGCTTCTCCATTAATGGTTAGGCCTGAACTCTGCAACGGAGCTCCCAACAAAATTTGTTCCCGAGTCAATCTCCTCAGTTTCTATTAACCCAGGGCTCTTTATTATTTATATTATACTTTATTATTTGTATTATTATATATATTAATATATCAATATTAATTAATATATCAATATTAATGCTTTATCACACTGCCTTTTATGAGGTGATTCATAGACCATACATATACATATTGGAATCATCTATCATTGATATTTTTGTTCTCTCTTTCTATCACCTTTCCATTTATCCGCATCCCTTTATTTTTTTTCTTTAAAATCCATAATAAGATTTGTTTTTTATGAAAATTTCAGTTGTTACAACTATATGATTGATTCAGTCATTCAATCATATAGTGACTGTTTTGGGGGATCTCGACAATACGAAGCAATAAGTTGGTTATTAGTTTTCGTTTATTTTATATAGTTATTAAGTTCATAGTGGGAGTCCGTTTTTTTTTTGAAGCCCAGCTTTAAACTCTAAAGAAAAAACTAACGAGTCACACACTAAGCATAGCAATTATATCAAAAGTAAAATTAATCTATTTTTTATTCAACCTTA